AATTCCTGATTTTTTATATCTCTTCTTATGCTTATGGATCCGGGGGCCATCGAAAGAATTAATGTAGGAAGAATAGTACGTGCATATACTATATACCATATAAATACCATATCATATATTAGAGAATTATAGAAATCTAATAATAATATAATACCACTGATATATCTAAGAAATAATATATAGATAAACTAAAGCAAGTCAAGTTTTTTTTAAGCTTTCGCAAAACGATCACAATTGATACAAGTAGATTTTTCAGTAAAGTACTAAATTAGTAATATTCCTAGCTCTAAAGCCCACTCCTTCCCCATACTACAAGTGAAAGAGAAAATGTAAACACTACCATTAAAGCAGCCCAAGTGAGACTTACTATATCCATGCGGATGATGTCCCCTATCTCTATGAAATGAAGGAATTATTCCATTATTGATTCATAATCATAGTGGAATCAATGGTACAGAGTCAAAATAGGATTCTTACTTACGGCTTTTTATGAAAGAATTTCATGAATCCACTCATAAAAAGTTCCAATTCTTTCTATTTCAATAGAATTCTATTGAAATAGAAAGAATTGGAAAAAAAAAAGAAAATATACAAATAGAAAGAAGAGCCATTCAACCATTCTGATGAAATTTATGAGCAGCACTCAGAGAATCTAGTGAGTCTGGATACCTGGATACAAAGTATCTTCAGTTCTTTGCCACAATTCTTAAATGAAATTCCCATCAGCCTATCCAATCTAATTTCATCGCAGACAGAGTGAGTAGACACTACCTCAATATTAAGAAAGTTATATTGTAAAATAATTAAGGAGTCTTTATAGTCTTTTTTAGAATCCTTTCTTCAACCTTAGTAGCCAAAACGGAGTGTCTCTTAGGAACCTTTGGATACCAAGATTTCCGACTTCTTACTTTCATAGTTCTGATGCCCAGAATGAATTCTCACTATTTCTTTTATTTGATTCAATTCAGAATAGCCCAAACCAATCATTAATAAGATTGGGTTGCTTCAGATTTATTGGTACCTTTTTGAGCCACACTCAGAACCCAGATTTTGAGAAAAAAGATGACAGTCTTTTATAGGCCCTACGGGTTCTCAAAATCAAGTATCAACAGACCTAGCCCTTGCCTATGCTTTTGCGGGGCAAGAATTCGTCAAGTTCGATCAAAAAATTCCAAGTATTTTTTTGTTGATCAGGCGACACCCAGATTCGAACTGGGGATAAAGGATTTGCAGTCCCCCGCCTTACCACTTGGCCATGCCGCCAAATTCCATCCAAAATGGATAAAGAAATTATATAATTATATATTATATTATTATATATATATAATATATATTATTATTATACTTATATTCTCTTTCTATAAATCTATAATTATATTATTATTCTATTTCTTTTCCTCTCCTCATTTTGTTTTGATTTGAATTTTTTACTTTCTTAATTTCTTTTATTTTTGGATCTTGAATCCCATTGTACTTATTTTTTTTTTTCAAAAAATAATTCCTCTTTTTTATTGGATCCTGTTTCTATTCTTTTCTTCGATTTCTTTTATCTCAAAACACGCGTCGTTTAAAAACTTACCTTCTCTTTTCACAAAAGAGAAAAGATTCCCGGCCCCGGTCACAGACTGTAAAATGCAGGGCAATTTCGAATAATTCACTCTTTACTTCATTAACTATTTACTTATTAATCTTTTACTCTTACTTACTTTTCTTACTTTGAATTAGTGAACAGCTCTTAATTTTGTATCTCCATTTGTATTACCTTAATGGATGCAAAATCCAATTGATTTACGACTAATCATTATCTATAACATTATCAATTAGAATTATAAGAAAATATATGTGTATATGTAAACCCCAGAACAGTGTAAACTCCAGTATACATGGATACCGAGCCCGAGTCTATTTCTTATGCACATATCCCTATATAGGATCATCGTGCTTGAATATTTCATTGAATATGAATAGAAGATAGACATTATGTATAGAGTGCGACCTAACCTATGTTGCACCAAGTTCAATTATGATAAAAGATGTGATATACGGGTAGCTATATTGGCATGTACTTCCTAAAGATTACTCCTATGACTATATACGTACGCAATTCCATTGTATTTTAGAAATTATACTACCAAGATTTGCGAATTCCTTTTTGAACATTCAATTGTGTGTGCTAAAAAAAGGGAAACTCTATGCTGTTCCTGATTCTTCTGTTTTTATCTTATTCATAGAGAGCAGATTGAATCCTAAATTCATTGATTTTTTATTTTTTTGCACCCTGATCATAATATCATAATAAAAGAATTAGGTATAAATTGGATCAATTTTGATATCCGATAAAAGACTCCATCAGCCTAAGTGACAGAATTTTTCCCGGTAATGCTTTATAAATTTCCATTTCTTTCTATTTGTACCTGGCTCAAGCTCAAATGAGAACTTGCATCGAAAATTCCCTCCATTTCTCTGTCTTGCTTTCGTTCATACGTATGATATATATGGATGGAGTTGACTAAAATTTTATGTGATTCAGTAAACAGAATATCCATTCCATCATTGCTAGATCAATCGGTAGGGTTCGATGAATAGTGAGCCAAGCCAATAATGGGATTTTTTCAATAAAGAGGAAACTTAAGATTAAGATGATCCAGAATGGAAATGAGGGGATGTCCACAATACCTGGATTTAGTCAGATACAATTTGAGGGATTTTATAGGTTCATTAATCAGGGCTTGACGGAAGAATTTCATAAGTTTCAAAAAATTGAAGATAGAGATCAAGAAATTGAATTTCAATTATTTGTGGAAACATATCAATTGGTAGAGCCCTTGATAAAAGAAAGAGATGCTGTGTATGAATCACTCACATATTCTTCTGAATTATATGTACCCGCGGTCTTAATTTGGAAAACCGGTAGAAATATGCAAGAACAAACCGTTTTTATTGGAAACATCCCTATAATGAATTCTTTTGGAACCTCTATAGTAAATGGAATATACCGAATTGTGATCAACCAAATATTGCAAAGTCCCGGTATTTACTACCGTTCAGAATTGGAACATAACGGAATTTCTGTCTATACCAGTACTATAATATCGGATTGGGGGGGAAGGTCGGAATTAGAAATTGATAGAAAAGCAAGGATATGGGCCCGTGTAAGTAGAAAACAAAAAATATCTATTCTAGTTCTATCATCAGCTATGGGTTCGAATATAAGAGAAATTCTAGAGAATGTTTGTTACCCTGAAATTTTCTTGTCTTTCCCAAATGATAAAGAGAAAAAAAAGATTGGATCAAAAGAAAATGCTATTTTGGAGTTTTATCAACAATTTTCCTGTGTAGGGGGGGATCCGGTATTTTCTGAGTCCTTATGCAAGGAATTACAAAAGAAATTTTTTCAACAAAGATGTGAATTAGGAAAGATTGGTCGACGAAATATGAACCGGAGACTTAATCTTGATATACCCCAAAACAATACATTTTTGTTACCACGAGATCTATTGGCTGCTGTGGATCATTTGATTGGAATGAAATTGGGAATGGGTACACTTGACGATATGAATCACTTGAAAAATAAACGTATTCGTTCTGTAGCAGATCTATTACAGGATCAATTCGGATTGGCTCTTGTTCGTTTAGAAAATACGGTTCGAGGAACTATATGTGGAGCAATCAGGCATAAATTGATACCGACTCCTCAAAATTTGGTAACTTCAACTTCATTAACAACTACTTATGAATCGTTTTTTGGCCTACATCCTTTATCTCAAGTTTTGGATCGAACTAATCCGTTGACACAAATTGTTCATGGGCGAAAATGGAGTTATTTGGGTCCTGGAGGATTGACGGGGCGAACTGCTAGTTTTCGGATACGAGATATCCACCCGAGTCACTATGGACGTATTTGTCCAATTGACACGTCCGAAGGAATCAACGTTGGACTTATTGGATCATTAGCTACTCATGTGAAGGTTGGTTATTGGGGATCTATAGAGAGTCCGTTTTATGAATTATCTGAGAGATCAAAAGAGGCACAGATGATTTATTTATCACCAAATAGAGATGAATATTATATGGTAGCAGCAGGAAATTCTTTGGCCTTGAATCGGGGTATTCAAGAACAACAGGTTGTTCCAGCTCGATATCGTCAAGAATTCCTGAGTATTGCATGGGAAGAGATTCATCTTAGAAGCATTTTTCCCTTCCAATATTTTTCTATTGGGGCTTCCCTCATTCCTTTTATCGAGCATAATGATGCGAATCGAGCTTTAATGAGTTCTAATATGCAGCGCCAAGCAGTTCCCCTTTCTCGGTCCGAGAAGTGCATTGTTGGAACTGGGTTGGAAGGCCAAACGGCTCTAGATTCGGGGATTTCAGCTATAGCCGAACGCAAGGGAAAAATCATTTCTACTGATACTCAAAAGATCATTTTCTCAAGTAATGGGGATACTCTAAGCATTCCATTAGTTATGTATCAACGTTCCAACAAAAATACTTGTATGCATCAAAAAACTCAGGTTCAGCGGGGTAAATACATTAAAAAGGGACAAATTCTAGCGGGTGGTGCGGCTACAGCTGGTGGGGAACTCGCTTTAGGAAAAAATGTATTAGTAGCTTATATGCCATGGGAAGGTTACAATTTTGAAGACGCAGTACTAATTAGCGAACGTCTGGTCTATGAAGATATTTATACTTCTTTTCACATCCGGAAATATGAAATTCAGACTCATGTAACAAGCCAAGGTCCTGAAAGAATCACTAAGGAGATCCCGCATTTAGAGGCTCGTTTACTCCGAAATTTAGACAGAAATGGAATTGTGATACTGGGATCTTGGATAGAAACAGGTGATATCTTAGTAGGTAAATTAACACCTCAGACAGCAAGCGAATCGTCATATGCCCCGGAGGATAGATTATTACGAGCTATACTTGGCATTCAGGTATCCACTTCAAAAGAAACTTCTCTCAGACTACCTATAGGGGGAAGGGGTCGAGTTATTGAT